TCACGTCAGTGGCCTATTTCTATGCGGGTCTTACCAAAAAAGGATTAGGTTATTTCGGGAAATACATTCAACCAACTCCAATCCTTTTACCCATTAACATCTTAGAAGATTTCACAAAACCCCTATCGCTAAGTTTTCGACTTTTCGGGAATATCTTAGCTGATGAATTAGTCGTTGTTGTTCTTGTTTCTTTAGTACCTTTAGTGGTTCCTATACCTGTTATGTTCCTTGGATTATTTACAAGTGGTATTCAAGCTCTTATTTTTGCAACTTTAGCTGCGGCTTATATCGGTGAATCCATGGAGGGCCATCATTGAAATAGTTTTTTCAAACTAACAGGTCTTTGGTTCAATAAAATTGACTTAGGGAATATACAACTAGGCCATATACGATATAGAGTAATAGCAAAAAAATTACGATATTAGATAGGTGTAAAAAAGGAAAGAGATCAAAAAGATCTTTTTCCTAAAGTTCCCTTTCGTCCACTTAATATCATACCTCTCCTCAACGAATATTCGATTTCTATCTCATTATTCAATAGTTCAAGTTCAATATTCGAATAATAAAAGAATTGGAATATTCAATACGAATGCCTGTGGTATATCTTTAGGACGTGTGAATAAATATTAATATTAAATAAAATAAATGTGATTAAATATTAATAATATTAAATAAATATTAATTAAATAAATAATAAATAAAATAAAAAGGGCGAAGGATTCCCATTTCAGTTGTTTTATTCAACGGTTGTTTTATTCAACGATTGACCAAACGAAAATAGTAATATAATAAATAACAAATTGTATGAACTTAGATCAATCAAATAATAATATTTCTATGCAATGATTTGGACTAACAAATTTATCCATTTAGATTGGATACATTGGAATAATGATAAAGAAAAAGGAAGAGCAAAAAGAAAGAATTTACACAAAAAGGTGGGTTTTGGGGTAGGTATATGGAATTGAATGGCTATAAATAAGTAAACTCTTGTAGATATTTCGATAATGGATTCTCGAATCCGATTGAATCTAAGATGAATGCTCGGTTTACGTTATGAAAGAAAGACACGTATATGTGATATTAGATGTTGACTGATTCTATATGAACTAAAGATATATTTTATTTGCCGCCTTACTCCTATGAATTTTGGCAGGGATTCTAATACCAATAGAAGCCTTTCCCTTTCCGTCTCCTTGTGACTGTGAATTGAATAAATAAACAGATGAAATTAAGAAAAGGGTGGACGAAAATAAGAGTTCGGAACCAAGAAATGGAAGATCGAAAGTCGTATGGATTCACAAAGACTCTGTGGATAGAAACAGAAACTCAAAAATAGTTTGGATAATTCACTAATACTATTACTTCAATTCGAAGTTCTTAGTTACTTCGAATCCTAGCGACGGAATTCTTAAGTCATAATTCGTTGGTTGATTGTATCATTAACCATTTCTTTTTTTGGTACGAGGGAACTTATCATGAATCCACTGATTTCTGCCGCTTCCGTTATTGCTGCTGGGTTGGCCGTAGGGCTTGCTTCTATTGGACCCGGAGTTGGTCAAGGGACTGCTGCGGGTCAAGCTGTAGAGGGTATCGCGAGACAGCCTGAGGCAGAGGGAAAAATACGAGGTACTCTATTGCTTAGTCTAGCTTTTATGGAAGCTTTAACAATTTATGGACTGGTTGTAGCATTAGCGCTTTTGTTTGCGAACCCTTTTGTTTAATATGAAAAATCCCTATTTTATTGCCTTGTACTTATTGTTTCCTTTTTCGAATTCTATTAAGATTTCACTCCTACAATTACTTATTCGTTGACAAAATAACCTGTGGGAAGGTTTGATTTGTGGATGAGGGATTAGTATACCGACTCCCTTTCATCCTTCCCCTTCGGAGTCCAAGGGAAACTAAGGATTGACACAAGGGGGATAATTCACATAAATCGAATACTTTTTAAAATTAAAATAGGAATTTTTAAAATAGCAAATAAAATAAGTAAAGAGGGGCGAAGTGATACAAAAAGAACTCTATTCGATTTTTTAGTCTATCTATTTAGTCTATAGGAGATCATATGAAAAATATAACCGATTCTTTCGTTTCTTTGGGCCATTGGCCATCCGCCGGGAGTTTCGGGTTTAATACCGATATTTTATCAACAAATCTAATAAATCTAAGTGTAGTGCTTGGTGTATTGATCTTTTTTGGAAAGGGAGTGTGTGCGGGTTGTTTATTTCAAGAATATGCTGGATCCAACCAGCTGTACCTTTTTCGTTATAACTAGAAAAGAAAGGTGCACGATCTCACGAATGACTTCGGAATAAATTAAGAGATTATGGATAAGAACCATAGCATTTCGTGATTCATTGGTAAATTTACTTTGATTCTCTATCAACCAATAATGTGTGGCCATTAATATGAATATGGTTAAAGCAAACTGTTTGAAGTCTAGACGCAGCGTGTTACTCTTTCAACCTCTATGTTAATATAGAGATGGTTCAAAATG